GTGTGCATTATTATAATAATGTATATAGATACATTTTGGGCCAAAATTTTATTACCAGGGGTCTTCCTGTTTCCGGGGGGTTTACAGGAGTGTTAGAGATCTCAGGAGTATTGGGGGGGTAGGGGGGGTTTAACGCGCAAAAACCCAGGGTACTCTTAGATAAGTTCCAGGTAATAAGTCATAGTTTATGCACTTGATATCCTAATATGTGGTTCTTGAGTAATGACTTCTATAACTTAATACTATTTCCTTGTATTCAAGGAAAATGTACAACCTTGTTATTTCATTTCTGTATGCACTGTGAAATGCAAGATGAAAGGAAACCAAAAAAAAATACCAGTGACCCTCTAGAAAGAACGCTCGGCATGGGGGGTGCTCCCGGTTATGTATTACCACCATTAACTTATGCAAGCGTCGATGAAAGTGTGAGGAATGATACCAATAAATGGCCCTGAAATAGGAACCAAATGCCAGGAATAATTCATATTGTGAAACCCCCACGATAATTGTCCCTCACCTTCAATAAACGTATGCATTAAGAAATCAACTGATGGTCGGTTCTTATTACATTAAATATCTGAGAATGACGGGATGTTGAGTTCGTGGTATATCTTGACCTATGGATTTGGCTGTTAGATATTTAAGTTTCGCCAGTCTTTGTATGCTAGGACTTTGAAGTTATCAAGTTATGCTTTATGTACGTTTAATGTGAATGGTGAGAACATAAATGGGGAACACCAAGAGATGGTGATAATACATATATGTACTTGAATTATATTGATATGGTTAATATAATTGTATGGTGTATATACATATATGTACAGAAAGTAGTTTTAACTAGAATGTTAGCTTTGGGAGTTAATGGTGGAGGTGAGATTCCTTCCTTTCTGACTTTAAGCAGTAGGGAGAAATCTAATCTCCGGCCTTCGGTTTACAAGACCGACGCTCTGAGGCTGAGCTACTACTGCAATGTTATTCAAGAATTTTGTTTTCGAGTCAGCCTGCTAGTGGGAAAAGAATAAGGAAGAGGCTGAAGTAGAGAACGGATGCGACTTGACCAATGATAATGAAGGGGTGTTCTACAGGTATTCCTCCGATCCAAGTTAGGATGAAGACGTCTGCAATTAGGGTTCAGAAAAGAAATTGGGTGATGGGGCGGAATGTGAGTCCTCGTTGTTTTGATGTGTGAAGGATGGGGACTACTATGAGAACGAGGATGGAGGCGAGGAGGGCAAGGACTCCTCCAAGTTTGTTTGGAATAGATCGGAGAATGGCGTAGGCGAATAGGAAATATCATTCTGGTTTGATGTGGGGCGGGGTGACGAGAGGGTTGGCGGGGGTGAAATTGTCTGGGTCCCCCAGGAGGTTGGGGGAGAAAAGGGCTAGGACGGTAAGGCAGATGATGAGGATGGCAAAGCCAAGGAGGTCTTTGTAGGTGAAATAGGGGTGGAATGGGATTTTATCTGCGTCTGAGTTTAAGCCAAGAGGGTTGTTGGAGCCTGTTTCGTGTAAAAAAAGCAGGTGAAGGAGGGTTGCGGCTGCGACAATGAAGGGGAGGAGGAAATGGAAGGCGAAAAAGCGGGTGAGGGTGGCGTTGTCTACCGAGAATCCACCTCAGATTCATTGGACCAAGGTGTTGCCTACGTAGGGTACGGCGGACAGAAGGTTTGTGATGACAGTGGCCCCTCAAAATGATATTTGTCCTCAAGGGAGGACGTAGCCGACGAAGGCAGTTATCATCACTAGGAGGAATAACACGACTCCAATGTTTCATGTTTCTTTGTACAGATAAGAGCCATAGTAAAGTCCTCGGCCGATGTGAAGATAGAGACAGATGAAGAAGAAGGAGGCGCCGTTGGCGTGGAGATTTCGAATGAGTCAACCGTAGTTTACATCTCGGCAGATATGGGCGACGGATGAGAAGGCTATGGAGATGTCTGATGTGTAGTGTATTGCAAGGAAAAGTCCTGTAAGAATTTGGGCGGCTAGGCAGAGGCCAAGTAATGAGCCAAAGTTTCATCAGGCCGAGATGTTAGAGGGGGCGGGGAGGTCTACTAATGCATCATTTGCAATTTTTAGTAGGGGATGGGTTTTACGTAGGCTTGTCATTAGGGGTTCCTGTAGTTGAAGAACAACGGTGGTTTTTCAAGCCACTGGTCTTGGTTGAAGTCCTAGCAGGAACTTATGACTTATATTATGTGCCTATTACTGATGGGCCTGGTGGTAGGGGTGATTGCGGTAGCTTCAAACCCTTCGCCTTATTTTGCTGCTTTGGGCTTAGTTGTGGTTGCGGGGTTAGGGTGTGGCGTGCTGGTATGACATGGGGGCCATTTTTTGGCTTTGGTATTGTTTCTAATTTATTTGGGAGGAATGTTGGTAGTGTTCGCATATTCGGCGGCTTTAGCCGCAGAACCCTACCCGGAAAGCTGGGGTAGTGGTCCTATCGTAATTACTGTTCTTGTTTATCTTGCGGGGGTGGTGGGGGTGTCAGGGTTTTTTTGAGGGGAGTGGTATGGGACTTCTTGGGTGCCCTTGGACGAGTTGGGAGAGTTGTTAGTATTGCGGGGGGATTCGGCGGGTGTGGCGTTGATGTATGAAGAGGGCGGGGGGATGTTAGTGGTTGGTGCTTGGGTGTTGTTGTTAACCTTGCTTGTAGTACTTGATTTGACGCGTGGGTTAAGCCGTGGCAGTCTTCGGGCGGTTTAAAAAATCAACACTAGGACTACAAGGCCTAGTGTAAGTAAAAAGAAAATAAGGAATGTCTTAAGCTTGCCTTGTTGGGAATTACTTGTTAAGATGATGAGAGGCTTATTAAGGAGAGCTATGGCTTTGGGGATTAATTTTTCTAGTCAGGTTAGGTCGATTATTTGGGAGGCAATTTTTTGGCCGAGGATTAAGGCGAGTTTGGATATTGCGCGGTGAATGATGTTTGGGTAAAAGCCGAGCATGTTGGAGAAGTGGTGGGGGGTTGGTTTTGGGGTCGTTTTGAATTGCTTGTTTGTCATAGAGGCAAGCTCAATGGCTACAAGGAGGCCCACAATGGAAACGACGAGGGCTGATAGTTTCAGATGAAGGGGCATAGTCAAAATAGGGGTTTTGAGAGGGACCATAGTGCAGGTAATTAGAAGGCCGGCAATGATGCTTCCGCAGGCAAGGCGTTTGATTGGGCCAGTGACTGCTGGGTTATTTTCATTGATGGGAGAGTATACGTTGAATCGGGGGTGGCCTAGGACTACGAAGAAGATGAGTCGGAGGCTGTAGACGGCTGTAAAAGAGGTGGCTAGGAGTGTGAGGGCAAGGGCTCAGGCGTTGAGGTGGGAGGTGGTTAGTGCTTCGATAATGGCGTCTTTAGAGAAGAAGCCTGCTAAGAAAGGGGTGCCTGTGAGGGCTAGGCTTCCGATGGTGAAGCAGGTGGAGGTAATGGGGGCGAGGTAGAGCATACCTCCTATTTTTCGGATGTCTTGTTCGTCGTTGAGGCAGTGAATGAATGAGCCTGCGCAGAGGAAAAGTATTGCTTTGAAGAATGCGTGGGTGCAGATATGGAGGAAGGCAAGTTGGGGCTGGTCGAGCCCGATGGCCACTATTATCAGGCCGAGTTGGCTGGATGTGGAGAAGGCAATGATTTTTTTGATATCATTTTGGGTGAGGGCGCAGGTGGCTGTGAATAGGGTAGTTAGGGCACCTAAACATAGGCAAATGGTAAGGGCTATTTGGTTACCTGTGAAGAGGGGGTTGAGTCGGATAAGGAGGAAGATGCCGGCGACGACTATGGTGCTAGAGTGGAGTAGGGCTGAGACTGGTGTGGGGCCTTCTATGGCAGCGGGGAGTCATGTGTGGAGTCCAAATTGGGCTGATTTGCCGGCTGCGGCAATAATAAGTCCCAGGAGGGGGAGGGTGAGGTCTTGACTTTGGGCTATAATAAATAGTTGTGGGATGTCTCAAGAGCTGAATGTTATTGCGAGGCTTGCTAGGGCCAGGAATAAGCCAATATCCCCAATTCGGTTGAGGAGGACTGCTTGGAGGGCTGCGGTATTTGCGTCTGCTCGGCTATGTCATCAGCTAATTAGGAGGAATGACATAATTCCTACACCTTCTCAGCCAATAAAGAGTTGGAATAAATTGTCTGCTGTAACAAGAGTAATCATGGCAATTAGGAAAATGAGGAGATAGTTATAAAATAGGTTAATATAGGGGCTAGAGTGCATGTACCAGAATGTAAATTCAAGAATGGATCATGTGACAAAAAGGGCGACGGGGGTAAAGATGACTGAGTAGTGGTCGAATTTGAAACTAAGGGCAATGTTAAAGGCGGGGGTTTCTAGTAGGGTAAAACCGGTGACCACTGCTTCTGTGCCTTGGGCAAGGAAGAGGGAGAGGGGGAGAAGGCTGGTGAAGAAAGCTGTTTTGATAGCGGTTTTGACAGCGGAAGTGGCTCAGGAAGGGCTTGGTGAAGATAGGCGAGGGTAGGAGAAGATAGGCTGTGCTAAAACAAAGAAGATAAAAAGTAGGCTTGACGATAAAACTAGGGAGGTTATTACCATAGCTGCCACTTGGATTTGCACCAAGAGTCTCTGGTTCCTAAGACCAGTGGATGAGCTGTTATCCTTTAGCAGCAGTATCGAGTGAGCCTTGGGGTCCAACCAAGGTGACGAAGATTAGCAGTCTTCGATGCTAGCAAGCCTCTCTCGGTGGACAAGAGGGCTTTCACCTCTATTTTTAGAATCACAATCTAATATTTTGGCTAAATTATGTCTACAAGTGGTTCAGCCCGTAATGAGATGAGGTTTGAGGATTAAGAGGGCTAGGGGTAATAGGTGAAGGGCCACTAGGAGGTGTTCTCGAGAGTGGGAAGGCTCTAGGGCGATAATGTGTGTTGAGAGGGGCCCTCGTTGGGTTGTGAGGAATATGTGGAGGGAGTATCCAGCGGTAATGAGAGTCCCGGTCCCTGTGAAGAGAAGGGTCCATCCGGATCAGTTGAATAGAGAAGTAATAATTATTAGTTCACCTATGAGGTTGGGGAGTGGGGGGAGGGCAAGGTTGGCGAGGCTGGCAAAAAATCATCAGGTGCCCATCAGGGGGAGGGCTACTTGGAGGCCTCGGGCAAGGATTATTGTTCGACTGTGGGTTCGTTCATAGTTTGTGTTGGCGAGGCAGAATAGGGCAGAGGAGGTAAGACCGTGGGCAATTATAAGGATTAGGGCGCCTGTGAAGCCTCAGGGGGTTTGGATAAGAATTCCCCCTACGACAAGGCCCATGTGGCCTACAGATGAGTAGGCGATGAGGGATTTTAGGTCTGTTTGGCGAAGGCAGATTAAACCAGTTATAATTACACCTCAAAGTGCAAAGATGATGAATGGGTAGATTAAGTCTTTGGTCAGGGGCTCAAGAACGGGAAGGATTCGTATTATCCCGTAGCCCCCCAGCTTTAGGAGGACGGCGGCAAGGATCATTGAGCCTGCGATTGGGGCTTCGACGTGGGCTTTAGGTAGTCATAGATGAACGCCATAGAGGGGTATTTTTACTAAAAATGCTAGTAGGCAGCCCGCCCATCAGAGCTTGTCGGCAAAGGTGGAAAGTGGGAGGGGGTTTGAGAACTGTAGGGTTAGGATAGAGAGGGTGCCGGTGCTATTTTGGAGGAGAAGAAGGGCAACAAGTAGGGGGAGGGAGCCAGCTAGGGTATAGAATAGAAAGTAGGTGCCTGCGTTGAGCCGTTCTGCTTGATTTCCTCACCGAGTAATAAGAAAAAGGGTTGGAATTAGAGTGGCTTCAAATATTACGTAAAACATAATTACTTCGGTGGCACTGAAGGCCAGGATAAGAAAAATTTGTAGGGATGTCAGGAGGGTGATGTATATTCGTTGCCGGTTGGTGGGCTCGGGTGCCGTATGGTTTTGGCTTGCAAGGATTATGAGTGGGAGGAGTCAGCAGGTGAGAATTAGGAGGGGGGTGGAGAGTGGGTCTGTTGCTATGTAGGAGCTGAGGAAGGTTCAGCCTGTTTCTGATGGGTTTTTAAATCAATTAATGCTGGCAAGTGCAATTAATAGGCTGTGGGTGAGTGTAGTAGGTCAGAGCCATTTAATGGGGACTAGTCAGGTTGCTGGGACTAGTATCAGCGTGGGGATAAGGATTTTTAGCATTGTAGCAGGTTTAGGCTTTGCAGTCGATCGGTGCCGTGAGTCCGGGAGGTTGCCACTAGTAGGGCAAGGCCTGCGCTTGCTTCTCAAGCTGAGAATGCTAGAAGGAGTATGGGGGCGGTTGAGAAGTTAGTGGAGTTTAGTTGCAGGGTTCATAGAGAGAGGGCAATAAACAGGGAAAGCATTATTCCTTCTAGGCAGAGGAGGGCGGAGAGAAGGTGGGTTCGATGGAATGCTAGGCCGGTTAGTCCTAGAACAAAGGCCGAGGAGAAGGCATAGTGGACGGGGGTCATTAGGTAAGTGTGGACTTTAACCACGAGCTTTTGAGCCGAAATCAAATGTTTTTCTTAAACTAACAACCTACTCAGCTCATTCAAGGCCTCCTTGGAGTCACTCATAGACTAGGCCTAGAGTAAGGAGGGTTAGAACGGCTGCGGCTCAGAGGAAGGTTGTAAGGGGGGATGACAATTGATCCCCTCAGGGGAGAGGTAAGAGAAGGGCAATTTCTAGGTCAAATAATAGGAACAGGATGGCAATGAGGAAAAATCGGAGGGAGAAAGGTAGTCGGGCGGTGCCGAGGGGGTCGAAGCCACATTCATAGGGGGATAGTTTTTCGTGGTCGGGGTTTATTTGGGGGAGTCAAAATGAGATGGTAGCTAGGATGGTTGAAAGGAGGGCGGTGATGATGAGGATGGTTGTGATTAGATTCATTATCTTTCCTTGGACTTTAACCAAGACCTGGTGATTGGAAGTCACTGATACTAATTTAGTACTAGAAAGATTATGAGCCTCATCAATAGATGGAGATGTAGAGGAATAGTCAGACGACGTCTACGAAGTGTCAATATCAGGCGGCTGCTTCAAATCCGAAGTGGTGCTCTGATGTGAAGTGGTATTGGATTTGACGAAGCAAGCAAACGGCTAGGAATGTGGAGCCAATAATAACGTGGAGCCCATGGAAGCCTGTGGCTACAAAGAATGTGGCGCCGTAGACACCATCTGCAATAGTGAAAGGGGCTTCGTAGTATTCTATGGCTTGGAGGCAGGTGAAGTAGAATCCGAGGATAATGGTGAGTGTCAGGGAGTGAATGGCTTGTTTGCGTTCTCCTTCTATGATGCTGTGGTGGGCTCAGGTGACTGTTACTCCGGAGGCCAGCAGAACTGCAGTGTTGAGTAGGGGGACTTCAAAGGGGTCTAGGGTGGTGATGCCGGTAGGGGGTCAGCATCCTCCTAGTTCGGGTGTGGGGGCAAGACTTGAGTGGTAGAAGGCTCAGAAAAATCCTAGAAAGAAGAAAACTTCAGATGTAATAAATAGGATTATTCCAAATCGAAGGCCTTTTTGGACGGGAGGGGTATGATGGCCTTGGAATGTTCCTTCTCGGATGATGTCTCGTCATCATTGGTATATCGTGAGGAGGAGGAGGACAAGGCCTAGGGTTAGGAGGATTGTAGAGTGGAAGTGAAATCAGATTGCGAGTCCTGATGTCAGGAGAAGGGCGGCGACGGCCCCTGTTAGGGGCCAGGGGCTGGGGTCTACTATATGATATGCGTGTGCTTGGTGGGCCATTAAACATTTTCTTGTAGGTAGAGGCTCAGGAGCAAGACAAATACGTAGGCTTGGATTATTGCTACGGCAACTTCTAAGAGGGTGAGCAGGAACAGGAGAATAGTGGTAAGAATTGCTACTGCGGGTATTATAGATAGCAGCACGAAAGCTGCTGTTGAGGTGAGCTGTATTAGGAGATGACCAGCGGTAAGGTTGGCAGTTAGTCGAACACCTAGGGCCAGGGGGCGGATTAGTAGGCTAATTGTTTCGATAACCACTAGAATGGGGATAAGTGGTGTAGGGGTCCCCTCTGGTAAGAGGTGGCCTAGGGCAGCGGTTGGTTGGTTTCGCAGTCCAATAAGGACTGTAGCCAGTCAGAGGGGGAAAGCGAGAGCTAGGTTGAGGGACAGTTGTGTTGTGGGGGTAAAGGTATATGGAAGAAGGCCCAGGATGTTGAGAGTGATAAGGAAGATTATAAGAGAGGTTAGGATTAGGGCTCATTTGTGTCCGCCTATATTAAGGGGCATCAGAATCTGTTGGGTGAAGCGGTTAATAAATCAGGCTTGAAGGGTTAATAGGCGATTGTTAAGTCATCGGGCAGTGGGGGAGGGGTAAAAAATTCAAGGTAGAGTGAGAGCAAGGGCTAGTAAGGGAATGCCTAGGTAGGTAGGAGATATAAACTGGTCGAAGAGACTTACAGTCAGGGTCAGTTTCAGGTGCCTGCATGGGCTTTCTTGGTGTCTTGCAGGGCGGGTTCGTTTGGAAATAGGTGTGCTATCACTTTAGGGGGCAGAATAATAAGAAATGTTAGTCATGCAAAAATTATAATGGCCAGTCAGGGCGATGGGTTGAGTTGAGGCATGCCGCTAAGGGTGGTTGGGAGCCACCAGTCTTTAGCTTAAAAGGCTAATGCTAGTCCCTATATTAGCTTCTTAACGAGGCTTCTTCAAGTATTAGGGCAGTTCAGGTTTCAAAGTGATTTAAGGGGACTGCTTCAATTACGATGGGCATGAAGCTATGATTAGCTCCGCAGATTTCAGAGCATTGTCCGTAGAAAACTCCGGGGCGAGCTGCAATAAAGGCTGTTTGGTTAAGACGGCCGGGGACTGCGTCTATTTTAATACCCAGGGTAGGGACTGCCCATGAGTGTAGGACGTCTTCTGCGGAGATTAGCACTCGAATGGGGGATTCAACGGGGATCACTATTCGGTGGTCAGCTTCCAGAAGGCGGAATTGGCCTGGGGCGAGGTCTTGTGTTGGGATCATGTATGAGTCAAAGCCGAGGTCTTCATAGTCGGTGTATTCGTAGGATCAATATCATTGATGACCCATGGCCTTGATTGTTAGGTGGGGGTCGTTGATTTCATCTATTAGATAAAGAATTCGGAGGGAGGGGAGAGCAATTAGGATTAAGGTGATTGCAGGAAGAACTGTTCAGATGGTTTCAATCTCTTGGGAGTCAAGAATGAGTTTGTCTGATAAATTAGTGGTAATTATGCAGACAATAATGTAAAGCACTATCACGCTAATAAGGAATACAATTATTAAAGCGTGGTCGTGAAAATAGAGAAGTTCCTCCATAAGGGGGGAAGTTGCATCTTGAAATCCTACTTGGGCGGGATGAGCCATTAGCGGTGTAAGATACGTGGGGGTTTAACCCACGATGTTGCCTTGACAAGGCAGTGTAAATTCTTTACTAGTATCTTATAAAGAAAGTGGCAGAGCGGTTATGCAGTTGGCTTGAAACCAACCCATGGGGGTTCAACTCCTTCCTTTCTCGTACGGCTGTATTGAACTTGCACAAACGGGGGTTCTTCAAAGGTGTGGTAGGGGGGAGGGCAGCCGTGGAGTCACTCGACGTTTGTGGTTGTAAATCGGACTCCTAATACTTCTCGTTTGGCGGTGAAGGCTTCTCAAATAATGAACAATAGGAGGACTACTGCTACTAGGGAAATTAGGGAGCCTATAGAAGAGATAGTATTTCACAGAGCATATGCGTCTGGGTAGTCGGAGTATCGGCGAGGCATTCCGGCAAGTCCTAGGAAATGCTGGGGGAAGAAAGTGAGGTTGACTCCTGTGAACATGATGGCAAAGTGAGTCTTTGACCAGGTGGGGTGAAGTGTGTATCCTGTAAACAGGGGGAATCAGTGAACAAAGCCGCCCATAATGGCGAATACTGCTCCTATTGAGAGGACATAGTGGAAATGAGCAACTACGTAGTAGGTGTCATGAAGCACAATGTCTAGGGAGGAGTTGGCCAGTACGATTCCCGTTAGTCCCCCCACTGTAAATAGGAAGATGAAGCCCAGGGCTCATAGGAATGGGGCTTCTCATTTAAGAATGCCTCCGTGAAGGGTTGCGAGTCAGCTGAAGACTTTTACGCCAGTTGGGATCGCAATAATTATTGTAGCGGATGTGAAGTATGCTCGTGTGTCTACGTCCATCCCAACTGTAAACATGTGATGGGCTCAGACAATGAACCCTAGGAGGCCGATGGCCATCATGGCCCAGACCATGCCCATGTACCCGAAAGGTTCTTTCTTTCCAGAGTAGTAGGCGACGATGTGCGATACCATACCAAACCCTGGCAGGATTAAAATATAGACTTCTGGGTGGCCGAAGAACCAGAATAAGTGTTGGTATAGAATGGGGTCGCCTCCGCCTGCAGGGTCGAAGAAGGTTGTGTTTAGGTTGCGGTCTGTTAAGAGTATTGTAATACCGGCGGCTAAGACAGGGAGGGATAGTAGTAGAAGAACTGCTGTAATTAGAACGGCCCATACAAATAGAGGTGTCTGGTATTGTGTAATGGCAGGGGGTTTTATGTTAATAATGGTTGTAATAAAGTTAATGGCCCCTAGAATGGAGGAGACCCCTGCAAGGTGGAGGGAGAAGATGGCGAGGTCGACGGAGGCCCCTGCGTGGGCCAGGTTGCTGGCAAGTGGGGGGTACACCGTTCATCCGGTGCCAGCTCCTGCTTCCACCCCTGAGGAGGTCAGGAGTAGGAGGAAGGAAGGGGGAAGGAGTCAGAAGCTTATGTTATTTATTCGAGGGAATGCCATATCGGGGGCACCGATCATTAGGGGTACGAGTCAGTTTCCGAAGCCTCCGATCATGACGGGCATGACTATAAAGAAAATTATTACGAAGGCATGGGCTGTGACGATTACGTTAAAAATTTGGTCGTCTCCAAGGAGGGAGCCGGGTTGACTTAGCTCTGCTCGGATCAGTAGGCTCAGAGCTGTGCCCACTATTCCGGCTCAGGCACCAAAAACTAGGTAGAGGGTGCCGATGTCTTTATGATTGGTAGAGAAAAACCAGCGTGTGATTGCCATAGGTAAGATGGCTGAGTGCTAGGCGGTGGATTGTAGCCCCATGAACAGAGGTTCAAGTCCTCTTCTTATCAAGCCCTGAGGTGTTTTACATATCAGATTGCAAATCTGAAGAAGCAGACTAATATCTGCCGGGGCTTTCCCCGCCCTTTCCCGTTTTCGGGCGGGGAAAGGTAAACGGATGCTTGCTGGTTTACGCGCTTAGCTGTTAACTAAGAGTTTGTAGGATCGAGGCCTACTCGTTTAGGGAAGGCTTTAGCTTAATTAAAGTATCTGTTTTGCATGCAGATGATGTGGGATAGTGGCCCGCAGGTCTTACAGGGACTAAGGGGTTTTCACCCTCGCTGAGGGCTTTGAAGGCCCTTGGTCTTAAATTATCCTAAGTCTCTAGGGGATAAGAAGTGCTATGATGGATGGAGTTAGTGGGAGGAGTAAAAGGGTGGTTGTTACTGAAACGGCGAGGGGGTAAGTTAGTTGGGATGATTGGAAACGTCAAGGGGGTGTGCCTGTTGTGGTGTTAGGAAATATTGTTAGGGCCAAGGCGTAGGAGAGGCGTAGGTAAAAATAGAGGCTAAGAAGTGCGGTGAGGGCGGCCAGGGTTGCGGTTAAGGCTAGTTCTTGTTTAGATAGTTCTTGGAGGATCAATCACTTTGGCATGAAGCCGGAGAGTGGGGGCAGGCCCCCTAAGGAGAGGAGAACGAGGGGTATGAGGGCGGTGAGTGCGGGTGCTTTGGTTCAGCCGGTGGCCAGTGCATTGATGTTGGTTGCATTGGTTAGTTTGAATGCAAGGAATGTTGAGAATGTTATGATAAAGTACATAAGCAGGGTTAGGAGGGTGAGAGCGGGTGAGAACTGTAGGACGAGGACTATTCAGCCGAGGTGGGCAATTGAGGAGTAGGCGAGGACTTTACGTAGTTGGGTTTGATTTAGTCCACCTCAGCCTCCTACAAGGGTTGAGATTAGGCCTAGAAAAATTAGGAGGGAGGAGTTGGCAGGGTAGATTTGGAGAAGGAGGGCGAAGGGGGCAAGTTTTTGTCAGGTTGACATAATAAGTCCTGTACCAAGGTCTAGGCCTTGGAGGACTTCGGGGAGTCAGATGTGAAGGGGGGCAAGGCCAATTTTTAGGGCTAGGGCCAGGGTAAATAAGGTGGCGGGGAGAGGGTGAGTTATGTGTAGGATATCTCACTGTCCTGTCAATCAGGCGTTTGTTGTGGTGGCAAAGAGGAGGGTAGAAGCTGCCGTTGCTTGTGTAAGAAAGTATTTTAGGGTGGCCTCGACTGCACGAGGGTGGTGGTATTGAGCCATCAGTGGAAGGATTGCGAGTGTGTTAATTTCAAGGCCCATTCAGGCTAAGAATCAATGGGAGCTTGCGAATGTAATGGTGGTGCCGATACCGAGTGTGAATAGCATGGTGGACGTTAGAGTCGGGGGCATCAGTAACAGAAGGAATTTCGCCTACATTGTCGGGGTATGGGCCCGAAAGCTTGTTTAGCTTATGTTACTAGGAAATGGTGTAGTGGAAGCACTGAGAGTTTTGATCTCTCTGGGTAGGGTTCGAGTCCCTTTTTTCTAAGGAGTTGGAGGGAATTTAACCTTCATGATTCACTCTATCAAAGTGGCCCTTTACTTCAGGCACAACTCCGGGGTTATAGTTGAGGGGGTAAGCCTGCAAGTGCAATGGGAAGTGCCAGGTGTCAGATAACAAGGGCGAGTGTTAGGGGCAGGAAGTTTTTTCAGATTAAATGCATGAGCTGGTCGTATCGGAATCGGGGGTAGGAGGCTCGAACTCATAGGAAAAGAATTGAGAGAAGGGCTGCTTTGGTTGCCAGGTTGATAGCGGTTAGTTCTGGGATTGCGGGGGTGTGAAGGGCGCCTAGGAAAAGGGTTGCAGAGAGTGTATTTATGAGTAAAATGTTGGCGTATTCTGCCAGGAAAAAGAGGGCGAAAGGGCCTCCTGCGTATTCTACGTTGAAGCCTGAGACGAGTTCGGATTCACCTTCAGTGAGGTCAAAGGGGGCTCGATTGGTTTCTGCCAGTGTGGAGATGTATCATATTGCGGCTAGGGGTCAGGCTGGGAAGATTAATCAGATGCTTTCTTGGGCGGTGTTAAAGGTTTGGAGGGTAAAGCCTCCTGTAAAGATAATGGTGCTTAGCAGAATCAGTCCTAGGCTAACTTCATAAGAAATAGTTTGAGCAACGGCCCGGAGGGCCCCAATGAGGGCGTACTTTGAGTTGGAGGCTCAGCCTGAGCCAAGAATTGAGTAGACGGCAAGGCTGGAGAGGGCCAGGATAAATAGAATACTAAGGTTGAGATCGATGACAGGGTAAGGTAAAGGCATTGGTGCTCAGAGTGTAAGGGCTAGTGTGAGAGCCAGTATGGGGGTAATAATAAATAGGATGGGGGAGGAGGTGGAGGGGCGAATGGGCTCTTTAATAAAGAGTTTGATGCCGTCAGCAATTGGTTGAAGGAGACCATAGGGGCCTACAATGTTGGGGCCTTTTCGTAGTTGTATATAGCCTAGCACTTTTCGTTCAAGTAAGGTGAGGAAAGCAACGGCTAGGAGGACGGGAACAATAAAGGCTAAGGGGTTAATAATGTGGGTTATTATAGTGTGAATCACAGTTAAGGAGAGGACTTGAACCTCTGTGGAAAGGGCTTAGATCTTTTGCAATTACCGAGCTCTGCCATCTTAACAAGCCATTTTCTTAGGCGGGGGTGCCTTCAAATAAATGTGTCCTTTTGTCTGTTTTAGTTGCTTACATCAGGTAAGGGTGGGGCGTGCTTAAAGTATGGGCCCTTTCTTTTCGGTCCTTTCGTACTAGAAAAGATTAAAGCATAGATAGAAACTGACCTGGATTGCTCCGGTCTGAACTCAGATCACGTAGGACTATTAATCGTTGAACAAACGAACCCTTAATAGCGGTTGCACCATTAGGATGTCCTGATCCAACATCGAGGTCGTAAACCCTCTTGTCGATGGGGGCTCTGAAAGAGGATAGCGCTGTTATCCCTAGGGTAACTAGGTTCGTTGATCGGCTTTGCCGGATCTGTATTGGTCAGAAATTCTGTTTATTAGAGCGGGAGCTCTTAGTTGTGGCAGCAAAATGCTTCCATTCCACATGGGGGTTGTGTAGTTCCCCGTGGTCGCCCCAACCAAAGACACTGGGACAGGGTTCACTTAGTTTGGGCCTTTATCAGGGGGCTTTGACGTGGTCTGTTCAGGTGTCTAAAGCTCCATAGGGTCTTCTCGTCTTATGGGGAGATTCCCGCTTCTGCACGGGAAGATCAATTTCATTGACATGAAAAAGGAGACAGTTAAGCCCTCGTTTTACCGTTCATACGGGTCTTTATTTAGAAGACAAGTGATTGCGCTACCTTTGCACGGTCAAAATACCGCGGCCGTTAAACACATGGTCATTGGGCAGGCTGGACCTCTTATTCGTTGTTGGCAAGAGGCGATGTTTTTGGTAAACAGGCGAGGCTTTGTGTGTTTGCCGAGTTCCTTCTTTTTCTATTAGTCTTTCCTCGGGGGCACTCCAGTGTGGGTTCAACGGTTGAATGTTGAGCGTTTTTCTAGTTGGCGGGTCTGTTGTTCAGGGCCCTCTTTGTTTGGGACCGTTAAGGTTCGGCGGGGGGTCCGATCCGAGTTACACTTGTGCGTGGAGAGAGGCGATGTGTTCTCTTATTACTCATACTAGCATGGTCACCCCCATGCAAGCATGGGGCGGCCTGGTACGGTTAGGGGGTTAAGATGGGATTGTCAGGATTGGGGGTGGTGATTATATTTGAGCTTTAACGCATTCTATAGGGGTGGCTGCTTTTAGGCCCACCAAAACATTTCACCTTAGTATTAAGATATGATCTCTGCCCTCCTGGGAAAGTTGTATCTTGTGTTAAAGGGGCTGTACCCCCTTTAACTAACTCTTTCGGTTTCTTTGGCTGTCCGGGGGTGAAGACGGGGTTGAGGGGAGAACTCGAAAGGCTGAACTTCTATTCATTTCTCAGGCAACCAGCTATAACTAGGTTCGATAGGTCTGTCACCGCTACTCAAAGCTCATCCCACTCTTTTGCTACAGAGATGGGTTTGCCCTATTGTTAGGCTGTCTTGAAGTAGCTCACGTAGTTTCGGGGAGTCAAACTAAAGTGCTCTTTGCTTGAGATTTTCTGGCTAATTCATGATGCAAAAGGTACGAGTACAAATCTCTGCTTTTTGGGGCTTTACTGGTTTGTTCATTTCTCTTTCAGCATTCCCTTGCGGTACTTTCTCTATGGCGCGACGGTTCCTTTTCTGTCGCCCGTACTTGGGAGGAAAAATGGTTTGTTTGGTGTGTTTTGAGTATTTTGGGGGGTATTGATAGGGCTTTGTTGCTTTTGGTTGGGGCGGCTAGCTGATGGGCGTCAGGGCGATTCGATTTGCACGAATGACTGTTCAGTGTAGGGGAACTGCTATATTGTTTAGCTACGCCTTGATTATTTATTCCAAGTGCACCTTCCGGTACACTTACCATGTTACGACTTGCCTCCTCTTTACTATTATGGGGTTTTATTTATTAGGCTCGATTAGTTTCGGGGAGGGTGACGGGCGGTGTGTGCGCGCTTCAGGGCCAACTTCAGCAGGACACTCTATTTCCTGCTTACTGCTAAATCCTCCTTCAGGCGTGTGTTTCAACACGTCATCCGTGTTCTCTATATTAGAGAATGTAGCCCATTTCTTCCCCTTCCATACGCTACACCTCGACCTGGCGTTTAGGGCTGTACCAATTTCGCTTACTATTAGTCTTTCACAAGGTAAGCTGACGACGGCGGTATATAGGCGGAAGAGACAAGGAAGGGTGAGGTTGAACGGGGATTATCGGTTCTAGAACAGGCTCCTCTAGGTGGGTCTAAAGCACCGCCAAGTCCTTTGGGTTTTAAGCTGATGCTCGTAGTTCCCAGGCGGACAACAGGTGTATGGTGTTGTCAATGTTTAGGGCTAAGCATAGTGGGGTATCTAATCCCAGTTTGTACCTTAGCTTTCGTGGGTTCAAGATTGTAAAGCCACTTTCGTGGGTGGGCTTCTCCTCTTCGGTATGCGTATAACAGCCTTGAAGGGGTTCGGCTTTAGTAGTAGGTTTTCTCTAACCACTCTTTACGCCGTGGACTATCGACTTGGGCCTCTCGTATAACCGCGGTGGCTGGCACGAGTTTGACCGGCCCTCTTAGCTTTTACTAAGTCAAGTTTTCACTTATGGCTTAAGGTTTATCACTGCTGAATTCCCTTGAGGGTGTGGCAAAGCAAGGTGTCGTGGGCTACGGTTAGTTGTGCCTGATACCAGCTCCTTGCTCCCGGGCAGGGGGCTATTAGGGCATTCTCACAGGGGTGCGGATACTTGCATGTGTAAATATAGCTAGAGTTGATAGTAAAGTCAGGACCAAGCTTTTGTGCTTACGGAGCTTTCTAGGGCTCATCTTAACATCTTCAGCGTTATGCTTTAAAATTAAGCTACGTCAGC